CCGATTCGTATTTTTCATATAGAAATCTCTGATCAACGATAGAACAAGATCCCTTTTGCATCATATCTAACGGATTCCTTGGTTCGGACCGAAGAAGTAATGTCACTCGATTCTTATCAAACTGACTGCAATCTTTTTCTGTCCGTGAGGATCCCGCCAGAGCCAGAGCGCCTTCTACTTCTAATAGTAATAATAGTAATAGGCCATGAACTAGATCAGAATCATTCTCAACGAATCCATAAGAAGTGATCCAATTCTTTTCATTGGGTCTGGATGAAGACCAAAGATCTTGAGCGACCGATCCGGCAGAACAACTCAAAAGATAAAGAAGTATCGTGAATTTCTTCATGCTCGTTCCAAGTTCGAAGTACCATTTGTACAAATAAGAATCCCCTCCCTCACATGATTTCTTCTTCATATAGATAGATATAGGATCTATGGGGCAATTACTTAGAAGTACATTTTGTGCAACAGCCCTTCCTATCTGATAGAAAAGGATCCCATGATCCTGAACCGATCTTATCTGGGATCGAAAATCCCAAGTTTTTCTATGAAGAGCTGATCTAATTGTATTAGTTTCTATAATGGATTTCTTCTGTGTAATACTAATTGATAGGGCCTCGTTGATAAGTGCTACAAGATCTCGCGCATTGGAACCCATGGTTATGGACCCGAATCCGTTAGTATGGAACATCCTCTTTTCCAAGTGAAATCCCCTAGTATATGAAAGAATGAAAAAGTGCTTTCGTTGTTGTGGAAGAAGAAGCCTTCGTATCTTAATGCATGTATTGAATTTATTCGGAGCTATTAGAGCGGGATCCACTTTTTGGGGAATATGAGTCGAAGCAATAACAAGAATCTTTCCAGTGGAACATCTTTCACAATCCCTGGAGAGATAGTTCTCTAATAGACCGAGGGATAAGTAATTTGACTCATTCACATGCAGATCATGAATGTTTGGAATCCATATTATGCAAGGAGACATTGCTTTTGCTAATTCGAATTGAAGGGTGATATCAAATCGGTCTCTTTTTGGCGTCATATACATAGTTAGCACATTCGTCATAGTTAGCAGCTCCGTATCAATATCAAGGCCATCCTCACTATCATCAATATCGTCACTATCATCAATAGGATAACCTTTAGGCTTGTCATCCAGGAACTTGTTCGGAAATACCGTAATGAAAGGAACATAGGAGTTTGTCGCTAGGTATTTGACCAAACAGGATCGTCCAGTTCCTATAGAACCTATCACTAAAATACCTCTAGAAGGGGATAGGGCTAAGCGGAGCGAAAAGGGTTTTCCATGAGGAGATGGGGAATCAAAACTATTAGCCCCGCACGAGGTTTGTGAATAAGCGATTGTCTGATAATGAGCAAGGAATATCCGTCTTTCTGCTAAACAGGATCTATTGAACTCATAATTCAATAGATCCTTTTTATGAATGTCAACTAAGTATCGTAAGGAAATTGATCCCGGTTGTTCAATCATTTGATAACCAGAGTCATTCTTTGATAAATGATCACTATGAGTCAGATTCAATAGAATTTGATCAATCCTTTTTTCTGTCGTTAAGGTGGAGAACTGAACCAAGAATTCTCTTTCTTCATCATCAATCGAATCACTGTTCGCGACCCAGAATTCGATTTTCTCATCAATCCAATCACCGTTCACGTTTTTTCTTTTTCTTATCAATGAATAGATCTCTTTACTTGTACGACTTAGATGTCTCGTATTTCTCGAAAAAAGGATTCGATTGATGGGATTTGGTATGATACTTACAAGATCGATGAGATCGATCTTCCAATATTGATTCTTAGAACGTATTGATTTGACCCCATAAGCGGGACCACCACCCAATAGCATGTTGCCACCAAAAGCAGAACCCCGTATTTCTTCCAGAGAATCTCCTAATTGTTCCAGAACAACTAGAAAGAGATTCTTTAACCAGAAAGAATTCAGTTCAGATGTAGGATACCTATCCAGAAGTTTTCGAAATTCCATCATGTATGATGGAATCATCAAAGATTTTATCTTTTCTAACTCTGTCTGTAACTCACTAGAGGCTCGGGAAACAAAGAGAAGATGTATATGAACGAGATATCCAGCAACAAGAAGAAGGAAAAAGATTGAATAGAGGAACTCCCGAGCATTTGTTGATCTCAGATGTGCCCATATCAATGGAATGGGTGACTCATTATTTCGATGAATCCTTTCTTCGGACAGAAGAAGATTCTGTAAACATTGACTCGAAATCTCACTTATCAGAGTCCATTGTGGAAGAATCTTCTGAGAAATTGGCCGTGATATATCTGATCCATGCATCATATCATGAAAAATGGATACAAATTTTTGACTGCTACTTAGTATCGGCAATGGGTCTGAAAGAGTATCTAAAAGGGTGAAATTGAGATATTTGCACCCTGTCGAAGTAAGGAACCATGGCATATATTTTTGGAATAGATTCCATTTTGAGAGATTTGAAAAAGCACTATCTCG